AATAAATCTCCAGGAATCCCTTTTTGTTCTTTCATCCCAGGTACTGTGAGCGACCTTGAAGGATTCACTAATGGGGGACCTGATTCAACAATCTTTTTTCCGTTTCCAAATTTTACAAATAGGAAGTTTGGATCCAATTTCAAATTTGTATATTCAAAACATTACCCGAAAGATTACCATATATAAAATAAAATCTCCCCCCCGATTCCTTCTAGTCGAGCCTCTCGGTCTGTCATTATACCTCGCGAAGTAGAAATAATTATAACCCCCATCCCACCTAAAATTCTAGGAATTTTTTGAGACTTATAATATATTCGTAGACCGGGTCGACTTATCCGTTTTAATTTTAAAATATTTCTAAGGGGTCTTTTCTTATTCCTTCTATGTCGCAGGGTTAAAACAAAAAAATTTTTGTTGTTTTCTCGATGTTTTCTTACGTTTTCAAAAAAACCTTCTCGTAAAAGTAGTTTTACAATATTTTCGGTAATATGAGTGGATGCTATTCGAACCACTCTTTTTCGATCCATATCAGCATTTCGTATAGAAGTTATTATCTCAGCAATAGTGTCCCTACCCATGATGAACTATAGTTATTGGATCAAAAAATTTGATACTATCAACGTGTTTTTTACTTAAATTTGTCTCTGAATTCAATAAGGTATGTGCGTGAGACAGATTCTACTCAAAATTAAATATAGTTATTTCAAATACTGCACTAGAAACGTCTCACGATTTAATTTTATAATACCTCTGGAGCTAAGGAAACTATTTTAGTAAAATTGAATTGTCTCAACTCCCGGGGGATTGCACCAAAAATTCTAGTCCCTTTTGGATTTCCCTCTTGATCAATAACAACTGCGGCATTGTCATCATATCGTATTATCATACCGTTGTCACGTTTGAGTTCTTTACGGGTACGCACAATTACAGCTCTGACTACTTCGGATCTTTCTAGAGGCATATTAGGTACTGCTTCTTTGATAACAGCAACAATAATATCCCCAATATGAGCGTATCGACGATTGCTAGCGCCTATGATTTGAATACACATCAATTCTCGAGCCCCGCTGTTATCCGCTACATTTAAATGGGTTTGAGGTTGAATCATATCATTTTTAGACTCTGTTCTTTAACAGTGCCAAGGGCGAATAAAAAAAGAAATATTTTTTGTCCACAAATACAAAAATAAACCTGCGCTTTTGTTTCATTCCTAAGATTCGGTTCTCTATTTTTCTTTTTATTCTATCTCCAAAATAATGAATTGAGTTCGTATAGGCATTTTGGATGCTGCTATTGAAAAAGCTCTTCTGGCAATATTTTTTGTTACTCCACCCATTTCATAAAGTATTCGACCGGGTTTCACAACAGCTACCCAATATTCAGGGCATCCCTTTCCCGAACCCATACGTGTTTCCGCGGGCCGTACTGTAACTGGTTTATCGGGAAATATACGTACCCAAAATTTTCCCCCACGACGTGCTTTTCGTGTCATTGCCCGCCGACCTGCTTCTATTTGTCTAGATGTGATCCAAGCAGGTTCAAGTGCTTGGAGCGCATATTTCCCGAAACAAATATGATTACCTCGATACGATATTCCCTTCATTTTTCCTCTATGTTGTTTACGGAATCTGGTTCTTTTGGGGTTATAGTTGAGGGTTTTCTGAATTCCGTCTCTACTACAGAACCGGACGTGAGAGTTTCTTCTCATCCAGCTCCTCGCGAATAAAGGATTTCAAAATTTGGATTTTTACTAAATTAATCTAAATTGACTGAGGAATACCAAGAATCGTTAGTAATTTATAGATCTTTTTTGGGAATCTAGTTTCAATTTTAAATTCAACATTGTTCTTTTTACAAATATTGTAAAATATTGTAGTAGTCTAACTAATCCCTTCATTCTCCTTAATTCTTTATTATTTATACTATTGATTGCTTTTGCAATAAAAAAGAAAGTTTTCGCGGGCGAATATTGACTCTTTCAATGGCTCATTCCGCCATCCCGACCAGTGAATCTTTAAGATTTTTTTATAAAATCTTTTACATTCACAAGTTCCGTCGTTCCCATCGCTTCTTACTTAATGGTTAGGTCCGAATTTTACAATGGAGCTCATATATAGTAGAAATAGTAGAATAGTACGTAAGAACAATAAAAGGAGGTCTTTAGCCATTTTTATTAGTCTTTATTGGCTTGAAGCTCTTGATTTTTTTTTTTTTACTTTTTTTATTCTATCAATTTCATAATTTAATTTGAAATTCATTGATTTATTGAATTCATTAGGGTATGGATAAATTAAGTATTCATGCTTTATTACACTGCCTTTTTGATAGACCTTACATATTGGAATTTTAAATCATTTAGATTATTTTTTCTTTTTTTATCTCCTCCTTCCAATTATCTACATCTTTTTTTCTATTTTTCTTCGCAACTAACATAATATTTTTTGTTTATGAACAAACTGGCAGTTGCTACAACGATATGACCTATACTCTATATCAATCATATCGTGACTGGTTCTTTAGATCCGGATAATGTGAAGTTGATGAGTTGGTTATTAGTTCCTTATTCTCAAATAAGTAGTTCCTACTTTGGGTATGGTTTAATCCTAACCCTAAAAATAAAAAATCGACGAGTCACACACTAAGCATAGCAATGATAATTATATAAAATAATAAATCAAATTTTTATTCAACCCTATAAAATTCATTATTCTAAATTTGAAATTTTTTTTCCCGGTCATTGACCCTAAAAAGAATGACTCAGGTTCTCTGTTTTTGTGAAATTCCTGGTATCGAAGGTAAAGAGAAGGAATAAAAATTTATTTGGCTTAATCTATAAATATCCAAATTTTTATGCCTAAGACCCCGTAGATAGTTCGAACTGGATAAGAAGAATAATCCAAATTAGCTCGAATAGTTTGTCGTGGAACCCTTCCTTCTCTGATCCATTCGACACGTGCAATTTCCTTTCCGTCAATGCGCCCTGCAATTTGTACTTGAATTCCTTTTGTATCTGCTTGTTCAGCTAATTCAATAGCTTTTTTGATTGCTTTTCGAAAAGAAACTCTATTCTTTAATTGTACGGCTATAAATTCGGCAAGAATATTAGGGTTTCCATAAGGTTTTTCAATTCTTGTGATAGTAATGTTAAGTTTTTGGTTTCCACAATTGAATTCTTTTTGTAGAGTCCTTTGTAATTCTTCGATTCCCTGCGGTCTAGTTTCTATTAAAAATTTTGGAAATCCCATAAAGATGACGACTTGGATCAGATCGATTCTTTTTTGAATAGATATACGTGCAATTCCCTCGGCGCCAGAGGCTTTTCTCATATTTTTTTTTACGTAATTATTGATAAAATCTCTTATTTTTTTATCTTCTTGTAGACTTTCAGAATAATTTTTTGGTTGTGAAAACCAAAGTGAATGATGGTCTTGGGTTGTACCAAGTCTGAAACCCAGTGGATTTATTTTTTGTCCCATAAAAACCTCCTATTATGGAGATCAGAATATGTTTTAGCTATAAAATTTTTTATCATCTTGCTTTTTTTAATAAATTTAGCTCTACAGATTCAGAATCCGAATCGTAGAAAGAGATATCTTTTAGTAAAATAGTTATATGGCAGGTGGGTCTTTTTATCGGATAACTACGCCCGCGAGCTCGCGGTTTTAATTTCTTGATAGCGGGCCCCTGATTCACTTCGGCTTTACTAATAAATAAATTGGCTTCATTGGAATCCAGAGTGTAACTAGCGTTTGATGCTGCCGAATAAACCAATTTCAAAATGGGATAAGCGGCGCGATAGGGCATGAGTTCTAATATCATAAGTGTTTCCTCATAGGAACGCCCACGAATTTGGTCAATTACTCTTCGTGCTTTGTCAGCCGACATAGATATATGTTGACCTAAAGCGTATATTTCCGGGGCTTTCGTTTTTCTCATCTGGTACATAAAGTTTGCCTCCTCCTAATGAATCCTAATAAATATTGTTTTTAGTATTAACATAACATTACCTACGAGATCTATTATCAGTTTTTGCGTGTCCTCGGAAATTTAAAGTAAATGCAAATTCTCCCAATTTATGCCCTACCATATGATCCATTATATAAATTGGTAGATGCTCTTTTCCAGTATGGATGGCGATAGTATGACCAACCATTATCGGGATAATGGTGGATCCCCGGGACCAAGTTATTATTATTTCTTTTTCTGTTTTTATGTTAAGTTTATAAATTTTTTTTAATAAATTCTTAGCTACAAAAGGATTTTTTTTTAGTGAACGTGCCACAGTTTACTCCTATCTATTTTAATATTTTATTTTTTTATTTCTATTTTAATTTTTTTATTTCTATTTTAAGAAATAAATTTTAAATTCTCTACTGCTTTCTACGGTGACGAATAATGAACTTCTCACTATATTTATTCACCTTTCTAGTTTTTCTTCCAAGTGCAGGATAACCCCAGGGGGTTGTGGGTTTTTTTCTACCAATTGGGGCTCTCCCCTCACCACCCCCATGGGGGTGGTCTACGGGGTTCATAACTACTCCTCTTACCACAGGACGCTTACCTAGCCAACGTTGAGCCCCGGCTCTACCCAAACTTTTCTGGTTCACACCAACATTCCCCACTTGTCCGACTGTTGCTGAGCAGCTTTTGGATATCAAACGTACCTCCCCAGAAGGTAATTTGAGCGTGGCAGATTTGCCCTCTTTTGCAATAAGTTTAGCTACAGCACCTGCTGCTCGAGCTAATTGTCCGCCCTTTCCACGTGTGATTTCTAGGTTATGTATAGCCGTGCCTAAGGGCATTTCGGTTAAAGGTAGGGCATTTCCGATTTTTATAGAAACCTCTGTACCAGAAACAATGGTATCTCCAATTATAGCCCCTCTCGGATGTAAAATATACCTCTTCTCACCATTCCTATAATGTATGAGACAAATGTGTGCATTTCGATTAGGGTCGTATTCGATGGTTACGATTCTACCATATATGTTTTTTTTATTCCGCCAAAAATCTATTTTTCGGTATAGCCGCTTATGACCTCCCCCTCTATGCCTTGCGGTAATGATCCCTCTGGCATTACGACCTTTACCACAGCGATGCTTTCCCGAGATCAAATTCTTTCCTCGAGCAGATTTCACTTGACCCTTTAGGGTTCCGTTGTGTGTACTCGGAGCATAATTTTTGTATAATTTTATTACCATGCTAAAAATTAAGTATTTTGATTTTTTATTTAAGTTATTTTCTTTCTAAGAGGAAGAACCCGGCGAAAGCGTAATGATCTTATGTTTCTAATGCATTGTATGTCCATTATAGGACCCATTTCGTTTACTCTTTCCCGGAAGCTGAGGGCTATTAAAAGCTATTACCCTTACACCAAAAAACAGTTTGATCCAATGTTTTCTTTCTGTCTTAGTTAATCCTGATTCGACATTATACTTTAAAGAATGTAGGTATATTTTCTTGCTTATGAGTTCAAGTCTCAAAATAATGCTAGTTTTTACTGTATAATATAATCATCAGAATATAATCATCTATTTCATATATAGAAGATATATATTATGATATATGATATGGATATAAAATAAATAATCTATTCTAATATGTCCATGGACATGAATTGAACGATATGGTATGATATAGTGATATATGATAGACATAAACCTTATAAATTCGTTATGCATAGAAGATATTCCACTGATACAGAACCAATTCAAAGATATTTTTTGAAAGGTCGCGATGGCATGCATCCAGTAGGAATTGAACCTACGACTTCACCAATTATGAGTTGGGCGCTTTAACCGCTTAGCCATGGATGCTTAACAATATGTTGCAATAGACCAATATCCAATATAATAATAATATAACAAATAATTATAAGAATAACTAAATAATAATATAATAAATAAAAATAGCTGCAATTTAATTAAAAAAAAACAGGGGTTAAAAAAAAAGATGAGACACCAAGTCAAGGTATGCATTCTAGAATTGAGAGAGATAATGAGAGAGATCCATAATTATTACTATTTCTTAGATTCGTGGACCAAATTGAATTCAGTGGGATCCCTCATTCATCTTTTTTTCCGCCAAGAACGTTTTTTTAAACTCTTTGACACACGAATTTTTAGTATCCTACTTTCACGCAATTTACAGGGTTCGCCCAGCAATCGATATTTCACGATCAAGGGCGTAATACTCTTTGTAGCGGGGGTCCTTATATATCGTATTAACAATCAAAATATGGTCGAAAGAAAAAGCCTCCATTTGACAGGACTTTTTCCTATACCTATGAATTCCACTGAACCCATAAAAGATCGATTGGAAGAAGCCATTGGGTCTTCAAATATAAATAGATTGAGTATTTTGCTACTGTATTTTCCAAAGGGAAAAAACATCTCTGAGAGGTATTTCCTGAATCCGAAAGAGACTACTGGAGTTATCACAATAACAAAAAAGGGTAGCATGCCTGAATCAAACTGGAATTCGGGACCTTCTTTCAAAATATTAGTGACAGACTTTATTGCTTATTTGACGTCTGCTTTTCGTGAAAAAATACCAAAGAACCCGATGATAAATCTTATGTTTCCGGGCGAAATGGAAGACTTTATAGGTAATCCTACAAGATCCGTTCGCCCTTTTTGCTCTGATAGATGGTCAGAACTTCATCTGTGGACGAATCCTACTGAGAAGTCCACTATAGATCATAAATTCGTGAAGAACCCTCTTTCTTTTGTCCGGGGCGCAGAAAATAAAGAAATCATGAATCTACTAAGAATCATTACGTATTTACAAAAGACTTTCTCAATTCACTCTATTTCATCAGATCCGCGCTGGGATAGCGTTCCGAAGCATGACCCGGATATGGACAGTTTCCAGAAAAATTCGTTGTTTTTTTTATTTCACCGATTCCATGAAAGGAACCGTTTTGAATCAGAAGAGAGATTACAAGAAATGACAGAGCTATTTACTCTATTAATAAGCGAGCCAGATCTGGTGTATCACAAGGGATTTTCTTTTTCTATTTATATTGATTCATACGGATTGGAGAAAAAAAAATTATTGAATGAGGCCAGGGCTGAATCGAAAAATAAATCTTTATGGGTCCTGTCTCCTATTCTTTTTCGTTATGAGGAAATTGAATATTTTTTTCAGCGGATCATACAAAAACGGGTCCGGTGGATCTCCTGCGGGAATGGTTTGGCAGATCTAAAGCAAAAAATGGTGGTTTTTGCGAGCAAAAACATAATGGAAGCAGTTAATCAATCTAGATTGATCCAAAATATGATTCAAATAAAATCTAGTACCGATGATGGGTACATAAGAAATCTATTTAATAGATTCTTTTTACTTAAAAAATATGATCGCAATTTTGAATATCGAATGCAAGGGGATCAAAAAGGAACGCCTATTTTCAATCAAAGAACTCTAATGAAATGTAGGATCAAACAGGATCATACCTATCTATACAAATGGTCCGATGGGACCCAGAGTTTACAGGAACATTTGGAACATTTCCTTTCTGAGCAGAAAAGTGGTTTTAAAGTCCAAAAGCGCTATTTTCAAGTTATGTTTGATCAATTACGTATTTGTATGACTAAAAATTTGATTCATTGGTTTGAAGTTCGCAAGAAAGTCGAAAAAAAAGTTGGAAAAAATGTGTATAAGTTAGTTATCCTCCTTTTGTCCAAGTCACTTCGTTTCTTCTTTTTGCCCCAGTCACTTCATTTTTTTTTTATTAAGCTACTTCGTTTTGTGACCAAGTTTATTTTATTTTTGTCTAATTCACTTACTATTTTCTGTGTCAGCTTTGGGAATACCCCCATTCAGAGGTCCGAAATTTACATCTCTGAATTGAAATGTTCGAATAAAAAACTCTGCAATCAGTTGTTCGAATCGATAGGGTTTCAAATTGTTCATTTGAAAAAATTGAAGCCCTTATTATTGGAAGAGTATGATACTTACAACTTCGTAATCAATGGAGGAACAAGATCCCCCTTTTTGTCGAATAAGATACCAAAGCGGATATTTGACTCATTATCTACTCGAACTAATCACAGTAAATCTTTTGATAAGAAAGATTCCTGTTTATCAAAGATATTCCACGATAAAGACAATTGGCTGAATCCCCCGAAACCATTTCACACAAGTTCTTTGATATCCTCTTTTTATAAAGCAAATAAACTTCGATTCCGGAGTCATCTGCACCACTTCTTGTTCTATTGTAACAAAAGATTTCCCTTTTCTGTGGAAAAGGCTCGAAATACTAATTCACATTATATATATGGGCAATTTCTAAATATCTTGTTGTTTCGCAAAAAAAGATTTTCTTTGTGCGTGGGTGAAAAAAAACATGTTTTTTGGAGTCGAGCTACTATTTCACCCATTGAATCCCAAGTATCTAACATATTCATACCTAAGGATTTTATCCAAAGTGATGACAAAGAGTATAACTTGGACAAATATTTTAACTTTTTAAGTCAACCCGATACAGTCATTCGGAGAGCTATTTATTCGATCGTAGAAACTTCTGGAACACCTCTAACAGAGACACAAAAAGGCGATTTGGAAAGAACTTATTGTCAACCTCTTTCAGATATTAATCTATATGATTCAGAAGTAAATAATTTTCCAGAGTATCTCAATTTAAATTCAAATATGGGTTTGGCTCATATTCTATTTTCTGATAAATATTTATCATCTGAAAACCATAGTCTTTGTCTAAAGAAAGGCGCTGATGTTCACAAAGGGCGGATGTCTACAACCTTTCAACGAGATAGTTCTTTTTCAATTTTATCAGAAAAATGGAATCTATTCCAAACATATCTACCAAGCTTCTTTACTTCGACAGGATACAAATATCTAACTTTGATTTTTGGCGATAATTTTTCAGACCTATTGTTAATACTAAGTAGGAGGGTATCCATTTTTCAGGAGATTCTTGGTTTATCATGGCGAATTCTTCAGATAAGATTGTCGAAGATGCCACTATTTATAAGAAGTGAGATCTCGAGTCAGTGGTTACATAATATTCTTCTGTCCAAAGAAAAGATTCGTCGAAATACTAAGTCGTCGTTGATATCCACACATCTGAGATCAACCAAATTTTGGGAATTTTTCTATTCAATTATTTTCCTTCTTCTTGTTGCTGGCTATCTCGGTCCTATATATATTTTCTTTGTTTCGCGGGCCTTTAGTGAGTTACAGACAGAGTTGAAAAGTTTAAAATCGTTGAGGATTCCGTCATCTACGATTGAGTTACGAAAACTTCTAGATAAGTATCCTAGGTCTGAACCAAATTCTTTTTGGTTAAAGAATATATTTTTAGTTGTTATGGAACAATTACGAGATTCGTTAGAAGAAATAAAGGGTTTTGCTTTTGGCCTTAATAGGGTCGGTCCAACTTCTGGGGTAAACTCAATCCGTTTTAAGAATAAATATTTTAATATCAATGGCATTGATATCATCGATCTCATACCGTTCGCCCACACTCGAATCGCTTTTTCTATAAATACGAGACATATAAGTCATACAAGTAAAGAGATCTATTCATTGATAAGAAAAAGAAAAAACGTGAACGGGGTTTGGATTGATGATAAACTAGAATCCTGGGTCGCGAACAGTGATTCGATTCATGAGGAAGAAAGAAAATTCTTGGTTCAGCTATCCGCCTTAACGACAGAAAAAAGAATTCTATTGAGTCTGACTCATAGTGATCATTTCTCAAAGAATGACTCTGGTTATCAAATGATTGAACAACCGGGAGCAATTTATTTACGATACTTAGTTGACATTCATCAAAAGCATCTAATGAATTATGAGTTCAATACCTCCTGTTTAGCAGAAAGACGGATATTCCTTGCTCATTCTCAGACAATCACTTATTCACAAACTTCGTATGGGACTAATAGTTTTCATTTCCCATCTCATGGAAAACCTTTTTCGCTCCGCTTAGCCTTATCCCCCTCTAGGGGTATTTTAGTGATAGGTTCTATAGGAACTGGACGATCCTATTTGGTAAAATACCTAGCGACAAACTCCTATGTTCCTTTCATTACGGTATTTCCGAACAAGTTCCTGGATAAGAATCCTCAATTTATTGATGATATCGATATTGATAATAGTAACAATATTGATGCTAGTGACGATATCGATATGGATAATAGTGACAATATTGATGATGATATCGATCGTGACCTTGCTACAGAGCTGGAACTGCTCACTTGGATGAATGCGCTAACTATGGATAGGGAGATGAAGGCGGAAATAGCCCGATTGTTTATCACCCTTCAATTCGAATTAGCAAGAGCAATGTCTCCTTGCATAATATGGATCCCCAACATTCATGATCTGGATGTGAATGAGTCGAATTACTTATCCCTCGGGCTATTAGTGAACCATCTCTCCAGGGATTGTGAAAGATGTTCTCCTATAAATATTCTTGTTATTGCTTCGACTCATATTCCCCAAAAAGTGGATCCCGCTCTAATAGCTCCGAAAAAATTAAATACGTGCATTAAGTTACGAAGGCTTCTTATTCCACAACAACGAAAGTACTTTTTCACTCTTTCATATACTAGGGGATTTCACTTGGAAAATAAAATGTTCCATACTAACGGATTCGGGTCCATAACCATGGGGCCCAATGCACGAGATATTGTAGCACTTACCAATGAGGTCCTATCAATTAGTATTACACAGAAGAAATCAATTATAGACACTAATACAATTCGATCCGCTCTTCATAGACAAACTTGGGATTTGCAATCCCAGGTAAGATTGGTTCAGGATCATGAGATCCTTTTCTATCAGATAGGAAGGGCTGTAGCACAAAATGTACTTATAAGTAATTTAAGTAATTGCCCCATAGATCCTATATCTATCTATCTGAAGAATAAATCATGTAACGAGGGGGATTCTTATTTGTACAAATGGTACTTCGAACTTGGAACGAGCATGAAGAAATTGACGATACTTCTTTATCTTTTGAGTTGTACTGCCGGATCGGTCGCTCAAGATCTTTGGTCTTTACCCGGACCCGATGAAAAAAACGGGATCACTTCCTATGGACTCGTTGAGAATGATTCTGATCTAGTTCATGGCCTATTAGAAGTAGAAGGCGCTCTGGTGGGATCTTCACGGACAGAAAAAAATTGCAGTAAGTTTGAGAATGATCGAGTGACATTGCTTCTTCGGCCCGAACCGAGGAATCCCTTAGAGAGGATGCAAAACGGATCTTGTTCTATCCTTGATCAGAGATTTCTCTCTGAAAAATACGAATCGGAGTTTGAAGAAGGCGCCCTTGCCCCGCAACAGATAGAGGAGGATTTATTCAATCACATAGTTTGGGCTCCTACAATATGGCGCCCTTGGGGCTTTCTTTGTATCGAAAGGCCCAATGAATTGGGATTTTCCTATTGGTCCAGGTCATTTCGGGGCAAGCGGATCTTGTATGATGAAGAGGATGAGCTTGAAGAGAATGATTCGGAGTTCTTGCAGAGTGGAACCATGCAGTACAAGACACGAGATAGATCTTCCAAAGAAAAAGGCCTTTTTCGAATAAGCCAATTCATTTGGGACCCTGCAGATCCACTATTTTTTCTATTCAAAGATCGGCCCCCTGGCTCTGTGTTTTCACGTCTAGAATTATTTGCAGATGAAGAGATGTCAAAGGGGCTTCTTACTTCCCAAACTTCCCAAATTGAGCATCTATTTAGATATAAATATACACGCTGGTTTATCAACAAGACGCAAGAAAAGCACTTCGAATTTTTGATTCATCGTCAGAGATGTCTTAGAACCAATAGTTCATTATCTAATAGATCTTTCCGTTCTAATACTCTATCCGAGAGTTATCAGTATTTATCAAATCTGTTCCTATCTAACGGAACACTATTGGATCAAATGACAAAGACTTTGTTGAGAAAAAGATGGCTTTTCCCGGATGAAATGAAAATTGGATTCATGTAACAGGAGAAAGATTTCCCATTCCTTTTCCTTAGCCGCAAAGATATGTGGCCATGAAAGAGGGGATTCAGTGGAACAGAATTGACTGGGGGGTAGAGTCGTGGAAACGCTTGTTTCTTCCATATTTTGGACCTTAGCTCCGTGGAACTATATGTTACTGCTGAAACACAGAAGAATTTAAATCTTGGATCAAAACACTATGTATGGATGGTATGAACTGCCTAAACAAGAATTCTTGAACAGCAAACAACCGGTTCATATATTCACGACCAAGAAGTACTGGATTCTCTTTCGGATAGGCCCTGAAAGGAGAAGGAAGGCTGGAATGCCAAAGGCGTCTATTATTTCATTCACCCGACCCAATCCAGTTTGGGAACGTCCAGTGCCAAAGTCACTGACTGGACTATTTAATGTACTTTATCTGCTGGGTTAGGGCGGGCATTTTACCAGAGGTTTCTAATCTACCCTTGGGTGATTCCTGTTGAAGCATATACTCGGGGGGTGAGGGCGTACGATTTAAAATTTAAAAGCAGATTCCCCAT